TAAGAAAAAATGATCTTGTTCTCTATTGAAGACACTAATGGAAACCCAAATATAAAGAGGCTAAAATATATTACTGAGGCTACTTGTCCAAGTAAGACGTATGGGTATTCTACAGGTTGTCTGCCTATTCATGTTAGTATGAGGAAGGTGGCGACTAGTAGTCAAAAAGTCGCTTGTGATAGTGGTCGGAAGGAGTTAGACTCTTTCTTTGAGGTGTTTAAGAGGGGCATTAAGAATAGGACTAGTATGGCTGCTACTAGGGCTATTACCCCTCCTAGCTTGTTGGGGATGGATCGGAGAATGGCGTATGCAAACAAGAAGTATCACTCTGGTTGTATGTGAGGTGGGGTTACTAGTGGGTTTGCAGGGATAAAGTTCTCTGGGTCTTTCAGGGCTCCAGGGAATAAGAGAGCTAAGCTAAATAGTGCAGCTATTAAGAGAATGAATCCTACGGTGTCCTTCGTTGTATAGTAGATGTGGAAGGGTGCCTTATCGTAGTTACTTTTAAGTCCTACTGGGTTGTTGGCTCCTCTGTTATGAAGGAATACTAGGTGTATAATTGCTAAGGCAGCAATTATAAAGGGGAAAAGAAAGTGAAAGGCAAAAAATCGGGTGAGGGTGGCTTTGTCTACGGAGAATCCTCCTCATAATCATTGAACTATGGTGGTTCCTACGTATGGAATTGCGGAGACCAAGTTTGTGATTACTGTGGCGGCTCAAAAGGACATTTGTCCTCACACTAATACGTAACCCATAAAAGCGGTAAGTATGGTTACTAAAAATAGTATTACACCAACTTTTCAGGTTTCAATCTTTTTGTAAGATCCGTAGTATAGGCCTCGCCCTATGTGGCAGTACATACAAATGAAGAATAGAGAAGCACCTTTAGCGTGGATTTTTCGTAAGAGTCATCCGTATTTTACATCCCGGCAAATGTGTCTAACGGATGAAAATGCTAGGGTGATATCGGCTGTGTAGTGCATAGCTAGAAATATTCCAGTTAATATTTGAACAATTAGGCATAGACCTAGGAGAGATCCGAAGTTTCACCAGATGGAGAGGTTAGAGGGAAGAGGGAGGTCAACGAATGTATTTTTTAGAATTCGGAAAATTGGATGTTCCTTTCGTAATGGAGCTGCCATAACTTTAATCTTTATATATAATAAATGGTAGTATATTTAACACTTATAGTGATGCTTTTTGGGAGGACTTTAGTTTTTTATAGTCTCTCTCCATATTATTCTGCCTTAGGGTTGGTGATCGTTTCTGTTTCTGGTTGTCTGGTTTTATCTTTTTTGGGCAGGTCTTTTGTGGCTATTGTTTTGTTGCTTGTCTATATGGGGGGAATGTTGGTTGTGTTTGCTTATTCTAGGGCTATATCTGCAGAGCGGTTTCCGTCGGTGAAAAACCTAGGAGAGGTTATTGGCTTGTCGGTTTTGTTTTCTTCTTGAGTTTTTATGTCCTTCGATAATTTTCAAGACTTTAGAAATGCTTTCTACTGCTTTGTTAGTGGTGAGAGATTAGTTGGAAGGAGCACTCTTTATAGTAGTGGAGGTGTGCTTGTAGTTTTAGGGGTTTTTGTGTTGTTGATTGCTTTAGTTGGAGCTTTAATAATTTCTCGGGGTATTGAAAGAACAATAATTCGTGCTATTTGGTTATGATAAGATTAAAAAAGAGGTTGTAATTATGAGTAGTATAGAAATCATAGAGGAGAATATGTATCGCTTAATTAGTCCTATTTGCCCTGCCTGGCTAATCTTGGAAAGAAAAGTTGAGGACTGTGCTATTCCTTGGGGGCCTATTTCTTCTTGCCATCCTCGGTCTAGTGTCCGGGATGAAATAAATAGGGAGGAGACAAAAGAGAAGATTGTTATTGCTGAGTGAATGATGTCAACAAAAAATCACTGGGATGTTATGGTTGAATGAGTGTTTCTTTCTATATAATTGGAAGTTAGAAAAATTAATGAGGCAAATAGAATTGCTATTCCGATAAGGGTTACTACTAAGGGGAGACTCTTGGTGATTGAGGCGACAGTGAAAGAAGGTGGAGTAAAGACGAATTTTGAGAAGAACCAACCGCTGGATATTGTTCCTATAGCTAGTCGTAAGAGGGCGTTGGTTAATTTCTTGTTTTCTTCCCCTATAGGAGAAAGTGGAGCTATAGAGGGGCTTAGGGAGAAGCAGAAGAATATGATTCGAAATCTATAGATTGCTGTGAGCATTGTAGCTACAATGCTCAAAGTGAGGCCCAGCAGGTTGAGAAACCTGGCTCTCGTAGCCTCTAGTATTAAGTCCTTAGAGTAAAATCCTGCTAGGAATGGGGTGCCCATTAGAGCGAGTCTGCCAAGTATTAGGCAAGCAGAGGTAACGGGCAAAAGCTTGCTAAGTCCTCCCATCTTTCGGAGGTCTTGTTCATCTTTTAACCTATGAATTACTCTTCCGGAACATAGGAATAGCATGGCCTTGAAGAAGGCGTGAGTACAGATGTGAAAAAATGCCAGAATAGGTTGTCCAATTCCTATTGCGGTGACCATTAAGCCCAGCTGTCTTGTAGTAGAATAAGCTATAATCTTCTTTATGTCGTGTTGGGCAATGGCGGTTGAGGCAGCGAATAATGCTGTTGTTCCCCCTAGAATTAAGACTATTGATTGGGCATTGGCGAAGAATGAAAATAAATCTCTGGTGCGGACTAAAAGAAATACCCCTGCTACTACCATGGTTGATCTGTGCAGCAGCGCAGAAACTGGGGTAGGGCCTTCCATGGCGGCAGGTAGCCATGGGTGTAAGCCGAATTGAGCTGACTTTCCAGCGGCGGCTAGAACAAGCCCGAATAACAAAAATGGAAGAAGGGGAGTTAGTTCTTTGCTAGAAGATAAGATTTCCGTTAAATTTCATGAGTTGAAGCTGAGGGCTGAAAGAGCCATGAATGTTATGAGTCCTATGTCACCTATTCGGTTATAAATTACAGCTTCTAGGGCTGAGCTTCTAGCGTCTTTTCGGGTAGTTCATCAGCTTATAAGTAGGAATGATAGAAAGCCTACTCCTTCTCAGCCCAAGAACACTAAGAATAGTCTTTTTGAGCATGTTAGAATTAACATTTTTAGCAAAAAAATAGTTAGTAATCGGAAGAAAGCTTTTCTTTTGGGATCTTCTTTCATGTAGTAAAACGAGAACTCCATAATTGATCATGTAACTATTAGGGCGACTGAGAGAAATACTAGAAAATATTGATCGTAGATAAATTTCAATGAAATTTTTGTGGGGGTGTTTCTTAATCATAGGGAAAAAGTAATTTTTATTTTTCTAAATTCAGCTTTTATAGCTACTAATAGGGAGAGTACGGATAAAAAGGCTAGTACCTTAAGAATGGTTATTGCGAATGGTCCTCTTTTGTATTCTAAAGTCTCATTCTTATTGTCATCGACATCTAAATGGGCTCTGGCGGTTCTAGTTGCTAATAAATTCGGATTTTTCTTAGAGAGATAGGACTTAGAGAAGAAGAAAATTCTTCCCAAGAGAATAGCAAGTATGCCTAGTTTTAATGAAGAAATTATGAGTGACGGATTTATAACCATCGAAAACTCAACGGAGTCGAACCGCAGGTCTTTGGACTTAGCAGGACCAAGACAAACCTATAGATTTCGGATTTAAGGCCAGAGTTTAACTGGCGTTTTCAGTGCCACAGGCTGATGTTTTTCTTAAACTACTTTAATCAGGAAATTAGTGTTGATAGAGGATTTATTATTACGAGTATTAGGGGTAGGATGTGAAGTGTGGCTAATAAATGTTCTCGTGAGAAGGATGAGGGAATTTTTACAATTCCTGTTGTTGGTGTTCCTTGCTGTGATAGTTGGAATATCATCAGGGAGTAAATGGCTCCGAACACTGTAGCAAACCCTACTATGGGGAAGAGTCATACGGATCATGAAATAAGTGAGGACAGTATAAGAATTTCCCCTATAAGGTTGGGTGAGGGAGGTAGCCCTAATTTCGCAGCGCACATCAAAAGTCATCAGAAAGTTCTTAGGGGAAGGAGAAGCTTTAACCCTCGGGTTATAGCGAGTGTTCGAGTTCCTCTTCGTTCGTAGACGGTTTTAGCTAGGGAAAATAGGGCCGATGATACTAGTCCGTGAGCTATCATTAACATTAGGGCTCCTTTCATTCCCCATTTTGTTTCCGAAAATATGGCGGCTGCTACTATTCTCATATGTCCAACTGAAGAATAAGCTATTAAGGCCTTAAGGTCTGTTTGTCGTATGCATATAATGCTAGTTACTAAGGCACCTCAGGAGCAGAAAACTACTAGTGCTAGGGAGAGAGTTTTCATGGATATTGTTGAAAATAGGGTTATTAGTCGCATTAGCCCGTATCCTCCTAACTTTAGGAGAATGGCTGCTAGGATCATTGATCCTGCAACTGGAGCTTCAACGTGTGCCTTTGGTAGCCATAAGTGAAATCCGTACACGGGCATCTTTATTAAAAAGGCGATTATTGATAGACCTCATCATATTGTTAGTGATTCTACTGATTTCCTAGTTACTCATAGTAGTTCTACTTTTGGGATGGATAGAGAGGATCTTGAGATATAGATAGCTATTAGGCTGATAAGAAGTGGGAGAGAGCCAAATAGGGTATAGAACATAAAGTATAGGCCTGCTTGAAATCGCTCCATTTGTGCTCCTCATCGTGTTATTAGAATGAGGGTGGGTATTAAGGTGGTTTCGAACGCGATATAAAATAGGAGTAGCTCTAGAGATGAAAAGGTAATTATGAGGGCCCCTGTGATTATTATGATCATGGTTATGAAAATACGTTGGTTTAGGTCCCTTGTTGCTTTTAGGTGCCCCTTGCTTGCTATCAGAGCTATTGGAGCCAGCCAGCACCTTAGTATGATAAGGGGAGCTGAAATAGTGTCGGAGGCTAAAATAGTGGATAGTTTGTGTCATGAGGAAGTTCAGTGATTTTTTAAGATAATTAAGGAAAGCAGGGATAACAATGCTCTCTGAAAAATTGTCCTTGCCCAGAGCTTGTTTCTAGGAACTAAAAAAGTGGTTGCGGCTATGCCTACAGTAAATAGTATAAGAGTAATCATTATTTTAAAAAGTTTTTGTGAGTTTTTATTCTGCTCACTCTAGCCCTCCTTTTACTCATTCGAAAGCTAGCCCGAGGGTGAGAATAAGCATGAAGATTAGGGATATTGGAATTAGGGTTGATGGGTTAGTTATTAGTCTAGCGGCTGGTAATGGAAACAGTAGTGCTATTTCTAGGTCAAATAGTAAAAATAAGATGGCTACAAGGAAGAAGCGGAATGAAAAAGGTAAGCGGGCTGAGTTGAGAGGGTCAAAGCCGCATTCGTAGGGGGAGCTCTTTTCTCTGTCTCTTGCGCGTTTAGGTAGGATGTGGGCAGCCAGTCCAAGTACTGCAGCTACTGCAATAGTTATACCAAATAGGAAAATTATAGTCGTCATTACTTATATATGATTTGGAGAAGTGGCAGATAGGAATGCATGCGGCTTGAAACCGTTTGATAGAGGTTTAATTCCTCTCTTCTCTTTAAGATCCTCATCAGTAAATACATACGTAAAGGAATAGTCAGACTACATCCACAAAGTGTCAGTATCAGGCAGCTGCTTCGAATCCAAAGTGGTGATGAGTTGAGAAATGGTGACCTGCTAGTCGGAATAGGCATACCATTAAGAAAGTTGTTCCTATTATTACATGGAGACCATGAAATCCTGTGGCAACAAAGAAGGTAGATCCGTAGACACTATCGGCAATGGTAAATGGAGCATCAATGTACTCTCATGCCTGGAGGATGGTGAAGTAGATACCGAGAGCTACTGTTAGAAATAGTGCTTGAAGTGCTTCAGTTCGGTTTCCTGCTAGAATTCTGTGGTGGGATCATGTTATTGTAACTCCTGAAGAGAGAAGAACGGCTGTTTTTAGGAGTGGGACAAGGAAGGGGTTTAAAGGTGTTATTCCTGTAGGGGGTCATGCTACTCCTATTTCAACGGATGGCGCTAATCTTCTGTGGAAGAAGGCTCAAAAGAAGGCAAAAAAGAAGCAAACCTCTGAGGTTATAAATAAGATCATTCCGTATCGAAGTCCTTTTTCTACAATAGCTGTATGTCTGCCTTGAAAGGTAGCTTCTCGAATTATGTCTCGCCACCAGTTTATCATAGTGGTTATTAGCAATAGAAATCCTACCGAGAGAAGAATTAGTCTTTGGGTGTGGAATCATAGAACTAGTCCTGAAGTCATCATTAAGCCGCTGATTGCTCCTGTTAAGGGTCATGGGCTTTGGTCTACTAAGTGATATGGGTGTTGATGAGCCATAACTTAAATATTTTGTTGTAGGTAGAAGTGTACTAGAGCGGTAAATACGTATGCTTGGATGCAGGCTACTCCTATTTCTAGTACAAATAGTAATACAAAGATAACAAAGATTGGTATGCTAACCATTAAACTAGAAGAGAGTAATCATATAGCTGTGGAGAGGAGGAAGATTAGTAAGTGTCCGGCTGTGAGGTTAGCAGCGAGTCGTAGGCCCAAGGCTATAGGTTGTGCAAATAGGCTTAGTGTTTCTATTCATACCATTAATGGGATTAGAGCACTTGGTGTTCCTTGCGGAACTAAGTGACTTAGTCGGCTATTGAATGCGAGGTAGAATCCTAGGATTTTTACTGCCATTCATAGAGGGAATCCTAGTCTGTAGGTTAAGGATATGTGTCTTGTAGTTGTAAAGGCATATGGAAAGAGACCCAAGACGTTAACAGATAGAATTATAATAAATATTCTCGTTATTAAGCCTGCTCAAGGTGCAGTTTTCGGTCTCGTTTTTTGGAAAATCATTTCAAGTATATTTTCTCGAAAGCTAAGCCAAATAGATTGGAATCGAGATGGGGCTCATTTTGTAGGGTAGATAAATACAAGTCAGGATAGGGCGAATACCATGGAAAATATGTTCATAGGGATGAAAAATAAGGTCTCTGGGAAAAATTGACCAAAAATTCTTGCTGTTATAGTCATTGTCAAGTTGTAGTAGTCTTCTTTATGGTTAAGGAGGAAGATTGGCCTGCATTATTGGGTGGTGAGCTGTTTAATAGTAGGGTAATAACTATTAGTACGGAAATTCAAATGAGGAAAAAGTTTACAATTCATCAAGTAAAGTCTAGTTGTGGCACTCCTTAATAATAGGTGTTAGCTATTTTCTTTTAAATTAAGAGTTTAAGGCTTTAAAATAAGCTAATTAAGGGTTGTTATTCTTCTAAGTATTGGGCAACTCAGTTTTCAAAGGTGTTAAATGGTACGGATTCTATAACAATTGGCATGAAGCTGTGGTTTGCTCCGCAGATCTCGGAGCATTGTCCGTAAAATAGTCCCGTTCGGGCTGCAAAGAATGTAGTCTGGTTGAGTCGTCCTGGGACTGCATCCATCTTCACTCCGAGGGAAGGAACAGCTCAGGAGTGCAAGACGTCTGCAGAGGAAACTAGGACTCGTATGGGATTTTGCATTGGAAGAATTAATCGGTTGTCAACTTCTAGTAGGCGAGGGTTGCCTAAAGAAACGTCTGAGGTTGGTATCATGTAGGAGTCGAACTCTAGGTCTTTGTAGTCTGTGTATTCATATCTTCAGTATCATTGGTGGCCAATTGCCTTTATAGTCAAAAAGGGGTCTTTGACTTCGTCCATTAAGTAAAGAAGTTGAAGGGAAGGAAGGGCAATCAGTATCAAGATTAGGGCAGGAATTACTGTTCAAATTGTTTCCAATTCTTGTCCTTCAAGGAAAAATCGATTAGTGTTGGAAGATACGAGTAAGGAAACTAGACCATAAAAAACTAGGATCGTAATGAGGGTAAGTACAATTAGTGCGTAATCGTGGAAGTATGTAAGCTCCTCCATAAGAGGGGAGGATGCATCTTGTAGACCAAACTGTGCTCAAGTTGCCATTAATATTGAAGGAGGCTTAAGTTTGCCACTAGATCTGAAGAATGTGTGCGTGAAAGTGCTACCATTAGAGATAGGCCTATGCTAGCTTCGCAGGCAGATAGAGTTAGGAGTAATAGATTAAATGTTGTTTTTTGGGGGATTCCCGTTTTCTTATTTCAAATTGCAATGCCAATGAATAGAGAAATAAGTAGTAATTCAAGACATAGTAGAATGGAAAGGAAATGTAGTCGTTTCAAGAGGATTCCCATGAATCCCAGGTAAAACATTGACAAAATAATTACAAGCAGGGCGATTTTAAGAGTTTTGGGGTTGAACCAAAACTTTCTGAGCCGAAATCAGAGGTTCTTCTTAAACTAACTCTTTAAGTGATGTTTACTTTACAATAATTATTGTAGAGGGGGTTTCATCGAAGGTATGGTGAGAAGGGGGAAATGAGGTGTATTGCCACTCGAGTGAGGCGTGTGAGAATTCTGGGGTGATTCCTTCTCGTTGAGAGGCGAAGGCTTCTCAAATTAAGAAAAGGAAAAATAGCATTGCTATCACAGAGATGGTTGATCCAATTGAGGAAATAGTGTTTCAGAGCGTGTAAGCGTCTGGGTAGTCTGAGTATCGTCGTGGCATTCCGGCTAGTCCTAGGAAGTGTTGGGGGAAGAAGGTCAGGTTAACTCCAATGAACATGATGAAGAAGTGAACCTTTCCTCATAGTGGGTGTAGACTGTAGCCAGAGAATAGTGGGAATCAGTGGGTAAAGCCAGCAAAAATCGCAAATACGGCTCCCATTGAGAGAACATAGTGAAAGTGAGCTACTACGTAGTAGGTGTCATGGAGAACGACGTCAATGGATGAGTTAGCAAGAACAATACCTGTAAGTCCTCCCAGTGTGAATAAGAATACAAATCCTAGGGCTCATAATAGGGGAGTCTCTCATTGTAAGTTAGACCCTTGAAGTGTTGCCATTCATCTAAAAACCTTAATCCCTGTTGGGACGGCAATAATCATTGTAGCGGCAGTGAAGTATGCTCGTGTGTCTACATCCATTCCCACTGTGAACATATGATGGGCTCAGACTAAGAAACCTAAGACTCCGATTGCGATCATGGCGTAAACCATCCCCAAGTATCCAAAGGGTTCTCGCTTTCCGGAATAGTGAGCTATAACGTGTGAAATCATTCCGAATCCTGGTAAGATAAGAATGTATACTTCTGGGTGGCCAAAGAACCAGAATAAGTGTTGGAATAAAATTGGGTCTCCTCCTCCTGCTGGGTCAAAGAAGGTTGTGTTTATGTTTCGATCTGTGAGGAGCATAGTAATTGCCCCAGCTAGTACTGGGAGAGAAAGAAGTAGTAAGAATGCAGTAACAAAAACAGACCAAACAAATAACGGAAGACGGTCAAAAGACATCCCTGGTGTCCGCATATTAATTATTGTTGTTATAAATTTAATTGAGGCTAAAATGGAGGAGGCACCGGCAAGGTGAAGAGAAAAGATTGCTAGATCAACAGATCCTCCGGCGTGTGCTATTTTACTGGAAAGAGGAGGATAAATAGTTCATCCAGTTCCTGCTCCTCTTTCCACTCCTGCGGAAGCTAGAAGTAAGATGAAAGAAGGAGGAATAAGTCAAAATCTCATGTTTTTCATACGGGGGAAAGCCATATCTGGTGCACCAATCATTAGTGGAATGAGTCAATTACCAAATCCTCCAATCATTATTGGCATCACCATAAAGAAGATCATGACCAGTGCGTGTGCGGTAACGACTACTTTGTAAATTTGGTCATCTTTTAGTAAAGAACCGGGTTGCGCTAATTCGGCACGAATAATTACACTCATAGCTGTTCCTACCATGCCGGCTCAGGCCCCAAAAATCAAATAAAGTGTTCCGATGTCCTTGTGGTTAGTAGAAAATAATCATCGTCTTAGTTGCATGTTTTTAATTAAAGTGTTTACGGTTTCTGCATAGACACACTCTCTCTGGTCCTTTCGTACTAAGAGAGATTTAAACGTAGATAGAAACTGACCTGGCTCCCGCCGGTCTGAACTCAGATCACGTAGGACTTTAATGGTCGAACAGACCAACCCTTAAAAGCTTCTGCACCCTTAGGATGTCCCGATCCAACATCGAGGTCGCAAACCTTTTCGTCAATGTGAACTCTTAGAAAAGATAACGCTGTTATCCCTGCGGTAACTTGTTTCTTTGATCACCTAAGTGGATCATTCTTTCATTTTGATTGTAGAATTGTAGTTCTTATTATAGTAATACTTTATTAGCGGAGGATACTCTTACTCCGCGGTTGCCCCAACCAAAGCTTCTTCTAGAAGATTTAAAACTTACTGTTTAATAGGTATACTGATTAGTAATAAAGCAAGTGATTTAAAATTTTAGTTTTCGCTTAAAGCTCGACAGGGTCTTCTCGTCTAACGATTTTATCCCCGCCTCTTCACGGGGAAGTGAAATTCGGGGTTATGAAAAAGAGACAGTTTGGTTCCGTCTTGCCATTCATACTAGTCTCTATTTAGGAGACAAATGATTATGCTACCTTCGCACGGTCAAGATACCGCGGCCGTTTAACCTCTAGTCACTGGGCAGGCAGGACTCCCTATGTTTTTAATTCGGGGAGCGATGTTTTTGGTAAACAGGCGAAACTCTTATTTGCCGAGTTCCTTTTCTTCACTTTTCTTTATTTTCTTCTCCTGAGTTGGAAGACGGTTTTAAAAATGGGATTTTTAGTTTCAATGTTTTTTCTTCCAGGGTTAAAAGCGCATAAAACGCAGGCGAAGTTTTCTTACTCATATTAACATTGTCTCTTCTGAGTACAGAATGTCCCAATAAATTTTTACAGTTTTAGAGATTATTCGTCAAAAATTTTTTAGTTAGCAAGAACAATTGAGCTTTAACGCTTTCTTATTAAGTGGCTGCTTCTAGGCCTATTCTTTCGAGGGTAACTATTTTGAAGGCTTGTTGTCTTTAACTATTAATGTTGGAATTTTCCATTGTGGGCTTTAAGCTTATCCTTAAAGCCCTGACCTCTATTCAAAAATTTAAAGATTCTTTTTATATTGTGTTAAAGGAGTTTTATTTTTCTTGTAAAGGCTTAGCTTAAACTAATCTTTTGGGAAACCAGCTATCTCTGGGCGCGGTTAGCATTTCACATCTAATCTTTCCTTTTTTTCCACTATTGCAACAGTGGGTATATTCTTCTAAAAAGAAGGGAAGATTAGCTCGTCCAGTTTCGGGGTTAGAATGATTTTTCTTATAGTGCTCGTTAATCCATTATACACGAGGTAAAAGGGGTAGTCTTTCCTGTTTTAGGTTTGTTTGATTACGGGTATTTCATCTTTCCCTTGCGGTACTATTTCTTTCGGTTAAAATAAGATTTCAAATGAATTTACTAGGAAGTGAGAGTGTTTTCTGCTTTATAGGGGTTAATTGTTTAGACTTTCTTTGTAGACCTAGATTTATGACTTTTTTATATAATTATATATAAGGGAAGGGTGAGGGGGATTGCAAGAGTACTCAGTACAGCTGAGATTGAAATTAACCATGTCTTTGGTGTCAGAGGTGAGATTGCTGCTCTGTTGCGTCAAGAAGCAATACTGATTATATGCTGAGGAAATAAGATTAATCTGGTTTTAAATGAGATTCGGAGGTAAAAGAATAATCTTAGGAGTCTTCCAACTATCATTAGGGAGGAGAGAATAATAAAATTATTAGTTATCAATAAATAGAGAGAGGTGAACTTTAAAATGAAGCCGGTTAGTGGGGGAAGTCCTCCTAGGGAGAGCATTATAAGGAGTACAAGAGCAACTCTAATTGGAGAAAGTTGGGAGGTAGTTTTTAAGTGGCCTAAGGTTGATATCCCTAAGTGGTCAAACAGGAGGAATAGAGAGGTATTAATGGTTAGGTAAATAATTAACATGATAATTGCGGCGTTAAGGGAATAAATTGATGTCAGGACTAGTCAGCCCATATTTCCTATTGAAGAGAAGGCTAGAATCTTTCGGATTTGTGTCTGATTTAATCCTCCTCAGCCTCCTATTAATATGGATAGTAGTCTAGCTGTTATAAGTAAGTAGGAGAAGACTAATTGGCTAAAGTAGAATAATAGTATAAGAGGAGCTATCTTTTGTCAGGTAGCTATTATTAGCCCTTGAAAGAAGGGTAGTCCTTGTAGGACATCTGGAAATCAAAAATGGCACGGGGCAAGACCTATCTTGAATGCAAGCGCAATACTTAGGCAAATAGAGGTAATTTTTTTAACTGGGTCCAAAGTTGATCATGTTCCCGTTAATCAAGCTTGGATAAGGGCGCCTTTTAATAGGAGTGCGGCGCTTAAAGCTTGAATAAGGAAGTACTTTATTGTGGCTTCGATTTTTCGTGGTGAAAATTTTGAGCAAAGGATTGGGACTAATGCTAAGGTGCTCAGTTCCAAACCAACCCAAATTATAAATCATTTTTCGGAAGAGATAACGATTATAGTTCCAGAGACTACAGTTATGAATAAAAAGGTTGATACGACTCGATGCATAGAGCTTGAAGGGAATTTAACCCTTAATAATCTAATTATCAGCTAGACACCTTAACTTTAGGGGCAAGCTCATTTAAAATAGCGGTAGGGAGATACCCAGTAGAGTCACTGAAGCTAAAATCGCACACAAAGCTCCTATCGATAAGGGGAGATATCTCTTTCATGTTAGGAACATTAGTTGGTCATACCGGAACCGTGGATAGGCAGCCCGAACTCATAAAAACAGGAAAATCAGAAAGGTAGTCTTGATTCCAATTACTACAACTCTAATTGGGAATAATTTTTTGAAGGGTGAGGGGCCTCCTAGGAATAACACTACTGAAAATAATTTCATTAAGATAATTTTTGCGTATTCGGCTATAAAAAAAAGAGCGAAGGGTCCTCCTGCGTATTCTACGTTATAGCCTGAGACTATTTCGGATTCTCCTTCTGTTAGATCAAATGGTGCTCGGTTTGTTTCTGCAAGAGTAGAAACAAATCAAATGTAAAATAGTGGTAGGCAGGATAAAGAAAACCAAGAAAATTCTTGGGTGTTCATTATATATGTGAGGTTAAATCTTCTAGAGAAGAGTATAAGAGAGAGTAAAATCAATGCTAGTCTGATTTCGTAGGAAATTGTTTGAGCTACGGCTCGTATAGCTCCGAGGAGTGAGTACTTAGATTTTGAGGCTCAACCAGATCCTAGAATGGCATAGACAGAAAGTCTAGATAGGCCTAAAACTAAAAGTAAGGAGAGTTGTAGATCTAAGGTAGGTGTGTGGACGGGCATGAATTTCCACAGTAGTAGGGCTAAGGCCAGGAATAGTAGAGGAGAGAAGAAAAATAAATAAGGAGAAGCTGTAGAAGGCTTCAAGGTTTCCTTTATAAAGAGCTTTAGCCCATCTGCAAAGGGCTGTAATAGTCCGTAAGGTCCCACTACTTTTGGACCCTTGCGAAATTGCATGTAGCCTAGGACCTTTCGTTCTACTAGGGTGAGAAAAGCTACTGCTAAAAGTACTGGAATTAGAAATGAGATGAGTTCTAATATTCTGAATATGTAAACCATAGAGCTAAAGAAAGGAGTTGAACCCTTGATAGGAAAGTCTTAGGCCTTCTGCATTAACCACTTTGCTACTTTAGCTGCTCTATCTTAGATTTTCACCAAGACCGTCTGATTGGAAGTCAAAAATACTGTTGTACTCATAAAGCAGAGTTAGTAGAAAAAGGAGTTTAACCTTTGTTTATGGATTTACAATCCACCGCTTATTCTCTCAGCCACCCTACTCGTAAAAGAGGCCTAGTTAAATATATAACTTTGGGTTGTCAGGCCAAAATTGCTGGTTAAATTCCAGCGGCTTCTGAAAGTAGAGGGAGGTTTTTATCCTTCCATTCTTGGGGTATGAGCCCAAAAGCTTAACACTTAGCTTACTCTACTTATTATATATATAAGAAGGAAAGTTCAAAGCATAGCTAGTTAGTAAGTTTCTCCTTTACACGGAGTTCACACTCGTGCAATTCGAGTTGTTTTGAAGCTTTGGCAACGTTCTAGTTGCAGCTAGGGATTTGCAATCCGAAATGTTAGTTACACTACAAAGCCCAAGAACTAAGAAGGTTTCATTCTTATTAAAAGCTTTGAAGGCTCTCAGTTTATTTAACTTAAGTTCTTTAGTGGTTTTAGTTTAATCGAAAAACGCTTGCTTTGCAAGCAAGAATTCTGAGTTAAAATCTTAGAAGCTACAGCTGAAAGAAGGAGTTGAACCCTCGTTAAAAGATCCTAAGTCTTTTGCATTAACCACTTTGCTATTTCAGCCTGGGGAGATAGGTATTTATCCTATTGTTTCTTGGTTAACGGCCAAGCGCCTTTACATTTAGCTACAACCCAAGTTTGTAAGGAGTAGTTTAACTGGAAAAACGAAGAACTTTGACTTCTTTGTCGTGGGTTCAACTCCCACCTCCTTAAGTTCAAGAGAATAAGGCTTACACTTACATCTGCAACTCCCAAAGCTGCTGCTTTCTATTAAACTATCTCTTGACAGTTCATTTATTATATATAATTTAGAAAACCCCCCCCCCCCCCCCCCCCCCATAGACAAAAGAGGTAATACCGGAATGGCCGAACGACGAAGGAGAGAGGGGTAGGAGTTGTGATGGGAGATTCTAAAGCCTTGAGAAGGAGTTTAACCCTCTCTCCTGGTTTACAAGACCAGGCGCCCTAGCTCGTGAGCTTTCAAGGCTTTGAGCTCCTATTGAGACTCTAACTCAAACTTAGAGCGTGAAAAGCTCTTGTTGTACTTCAACTATAGGGGCATTTTCCAGGCATACCTTCCGGTGTGCCTATTATGTTACGACTTTTCTCCCCTTGTTTAATCTTAACTAGGCGAGAGTGACGGGCGATGTGTACGCATTCCAGAGCTCTTTTCAGCCTCATTATCTTTGTGAGGCTTACTGCTGAATCCAATTTCTAAAGGGTACTTTCATTCCTTTTTTCACTGGTTTATTCAAACATTGTAGCTCACCTATTCCCAACTTATAAGCTGCACCTTGATCTGACGTCTAGGGCTCTTCCTTAAAGTCAACTTTCTCAAGAAGTAGACTTACGACGATGGTATACAAGCTGTTGTTACAAAAGTTGGTGAGGTGTTTCGTGGATTATCGATTCAATGGCAAGCTCCTCCAGGGAGGTTTGGAAAACCGCCAAGTCCTTTGAGTTTTAAACTTTAGGTTCGTAGTTCTCTGGTGCTTAAGGTTGTTCACGTCTAAGTATAACAGGGTATCTAATCCTGGTTTAGGTCTTAGTTTTCGTGGCTTCAAATGTTTAATTTGGAGATAAGAGTTTCTTGTGAGATTAGTTTTTTACCACTAGCTCAAAGCTACAACCAATTATGTTTTTCTTCTAACCACCCTTTTCACCGTATTACTTAACTGTAGGAATTACGTATAACCGCGGTGGCTGGCACGTATTTTACCTCCTTTATTCTTTTTTTGCTGGATCCGGATTTTTCCGATTGTCTAATGTTTAGCACTGCAGTTGTGGCGTATTGCTTAGTGTTGTGGGCTTGTTATTTAGTGCCTGATACTGGTTTTCTTTTTCCCTTTCTTCTTTTTAGGTTTTAGGGAACAAGAATTTACTTCACTGGTTTGTTAATAGACTTGCATGTGGCATCTCAAAAGTAGTTAATATTGGGACTAGGACCAAATCGGCTGCTAAGGGAGGGACTTTAACCCCCTTTGAAGCATTTTCAGTGCTGTGCTTTAATCCGGTAAGCTACCTTTGC